AATCAAGTCAAGAAAAAAAACCAAACCTATGGGATGGAGATAAACAGATCCATTTATCTACGATCAAATTATATTTGTTCAATACACTGTTGTCAATATCACTATGAATGTTGAAGATGAATCGTGAGAAAAGAATATAAAAAATACAATGGCAATGGCGAAAACAAAAAGAGTTAATTGATTAATTTAATGAAAATCCAAATAATGAGAATCCAAATTAAAATGAAATTCAATATATTATATATAAATATATAAAATGGAATAGATAAATAATTAGATAAATAGAAAGAATTTAGAAATACTTGAAATAAATCTAAAAGCAAAAGGACTTGTACTGGATGTGCACTACATATACAAATGGATCAAAAAAGGGTGTAGGTGAAAAAAAAATTAACGAAAAAAAAATAGGAAGAAATCTTGGGCTTATTCAATCAAGCAATATAAATAAAATACACAAGCTTAATGCCTTGTTTTGTTATTTGTTAATAGATTTCCAATGAAAAATACCCCAGTTGCAAGTACTGTAAATTTTTTGTATTTCTAGATCCAATTATCAATTCTTACTTGATCTTTTTTATATACATCTTATATCAATAAAATTCTAGCAATAAAATCGATTTTTGTACTTATACGTATAGAACATGATATTCTATAGTAGCAACATTAAATAGGAATAATAATAATAAATAGGTATGAATAGAGAACCAAAAAAGAGGGGAAGAGTAAAGAAAAAAACTATATAGGAGTCTTCTACACCCCCTTTTTTGGTTCTATTACTTAATAGAATTTCGTTTGATTAAGACTAAGCTGCGTAAAAACCCCCGCCTTCTTTGAAATATCATGAACAGTTCCTGTAGGTTGAGCACCCTTGTCAAGGAAATATAGAATAGCAGAAACGTTTAAATGGGTTTGATTATTTATCGGATCATAAAAACCCACTTTCCGAAGATCTCTTCCTTCTCTTCGGGATCGAACATCAATTGCAACGATTCGATAAACGGCTCATTGGGATAGATATAAATGAACAATACCCCCCCTAGAAACGTATAAGAGGTTTTCTCCTCGTACGTCTCGAGAAAAAACGATTCGAAATTATTATGTATCGAATTAGAATGTCAAATATCAAATAGATATATAAAATCATCAAATCAATTTCCAGAGATTTAAGTCCTTCTTTTTTTCTTCTTTTTCGAAAAAGAAGAAAAAAAGAGCATTCATATTCTCATAACTCAAGTTGGATAACTTTCAAATAGCCTACAGCCTTAGGCATTTATTTCATTTTTTGAGCCGTCTCTAACCCCTTTGTTGTTTGTCTCCTTTCGAATCCATTTTTGGAGTCTCGATTCTGATCTAATTCTTGAGACAATTGAAAAGTTATTTCCTTGTTCCAGGATCCTTTATCTTTGCCTTGAATCCCTGGGTTTAGACATTACTTCGGTGATCTTTAATCTTTTAAAAAATGGAAGCAACAAACCCCTTTTTGTGATTTCTTTCTATGAAAGAATCATACGAACAATTGATTCCTGCATGATACACTTTTGATCGAAAGAGTTTTACCAATTAAAAAAGATTTTCTTTTTGCATTAAAAAATTGTTCGAATCGGATCCTTTCGATTTCTATATCAAAAATATACTTACGAAGTTTGTTCCAACGTATTGATTGGTATTAACCCTAGACCCTTGCCCCTGAGAAATGAATAAATACTTTCTACTCGAGCTCCATCATGTACTATTTATATTACAACCCAACAAAAAAGCGAGGGTTGTAGTAGAACCGAACAAAGGATGTCGAGCCAGGAGCCGATTCATTCCTAGATAATATAAAATAGAAAATGGTGGATGGAAAAAAAAATCCACAGCTGATCATGTCCTTCAAGTCGCACGTTGCTTTCTACCACATCGTTTCAAACGAAGTTTTACCATAACATTTCTCTAGTTTCGAACCAGTATGTAATTGATTCAATTATGGAATCATGAATAGTCATTGCGTCGGTCAATACACAGTACTTTTGATTTATATATAAAAGGAATAAGTAATTTAAGCCTCAATTAGGAAGAACAAAGGCTCAATTCAACTTAACCCTCTATTTTTTATTGTTTTACTATTTTTTATTGTTTTATTGTATGACTGCAATAGTTTTTTTATTTCTAAATAACAAGAAAAAAAAAAATGGAATCCGCGTTGCATCTTCAAATGATTCGATAGAATAGATTCAACAATCTTACACGTCTTCGAGTCCCAAGGACCCGTAAAAAACATTCAAATTATTTCAAAAAATTTCCTACCCCGACATCACAATTTCAATAAAGTTTTACTAAAGATTATATTTGATCATCATAAGAGAGATAAATCCATATCGAGGATTTCCGTATCTATCAGATTAGACTGAACAATTTTCATTGGAAGGAATTATTGATATTCGATGTTAAATATTTAAGAGTAAGGTAAGGGCTCATAAATCCTTTTCAAAAAAAGCGAAAGAACGCTATCAATGAAATAGAAAGATAGCAATCCATACATAGAAAGATTTCCTCAATTTATGCGTAGTTTCTTTTGGTTGAACTTAAGGTTGACTAATCTTTCCCTAAAATGGAAAATGAAAATAAAGAATAAAGTAAAAAAGTAAATAAGATGTATGAATCATCCCCGTCTCAATTGTTATTACATAGATTGAAATTATTCATTAGAGACAAATACAAAATACCTAAAAATAAAAATTAAGGGTTAAAGAAAATCTATTAACCATTAAATAGGGAACTTGATTATTTGGTAATGAAATTTGAACAGATATAGATATTCAAATTGATATCTTCCATCGCTCATTAACTCTTATCTACTCTCACTCTCAATTTATTCCGGGGGGATGATGAATCATAAATAAAAAGGATCCTTTTTTCTGGGATGCTAGACTATTTTGTCTAAAATACAAAGCCAAAAAGATCCAGATTAAGTCATTAATTAGTCTTAAGAGACTTAATCCCATTGATTGAATTCAATCAGTAACAATAATACCCTCTTGTTTAGAATTCAGAAATAAAAGGAGAATAATTGGGCCGTCTTATTAAAAAAAGATCAGGAATATAGAGGCTTTCGCATTTCGATTTAGAATGTATCCTTGAAAAATCAACTAGATATGGCACGTAAGACTTTTCTAAGCAACTAACTTAAATACGAAAGTGAAAAGGGAAGGCATAAACTAAAAGGCTCATCAGACTTTTTTTGACTTCAACCTCTTGGGATCTATGTTCCTATCTTACCTGGATCAAAAATAGATTCTGTTATGTTTTCGTATTATTCGAACTCGATTCAATTTTTGAAAAAAGAGCAAGATTCAGAGAAAAATTTTTTAAAATTAGAAGCAAGAAATAAATTTTATCAAAACCAAAATTAGACTCTTAAACAGTACATAAGTAAATAAAACGTTGCTCAAAAACAAAAAGAGAATTTTGATCCTGATATCTGATATATATTAGAGTCCACTCTGGGACGGAAGGATTCGAACCTCCGAATAGCGGGACCAAAACCCGTTGCCTTACCACTTGGCCACGCCCCATTTCAATTTCTATTCAATACTAATAAACAGTAATATTGATATTAGTTGTTCGTCAATTCCAGTGCAAATCCCTACGGAATCAATTCGATTCTTGTTTTAGTATTAGGGTTTTGACACGTGTAGCTGTCGAATTAAACTCAATTTATTGATCATTATATAGAATTCAATTAAGATATTGTATGAAAGTATGGTTTCTTCTATTCTCTTGTGAGAATAGAAGGATTTTTGTTTTGATTGGTTCGGTTCAAAGAAGTATTTTTTTGTCTACCTGACTTCCTTTTCTTAATTTTTAACTTCTATCAATAACATATTAATAACTCAATCAAAATACAACTATCTCCAAGAAAAAAATAAAAATGTTTGTTATGCCTAATATCTTTAGTTTGATTTATATCTGTTTTAATTCTGCCCTTTATTCCAGTAGTTTTTTATTCGCCAAATTGCCCGAGGCCTACGCTTTTTTGAATCCAATTGTAGATGTTATGCCAGTAATACCTCTTTTCTTTTTTCTCTTAGCCTTTGTTTGGCAAGCTGCTGTAAGTTTTCGATGAGATCTTTAATACTATCCTAGAAAAATTCATAATTTATTCGAGTTCGAGAAAAAAAATTTTACCAATTGAAAAGATCAGATAAGTCTTACAATATGAATGAACTCTCAATTCAAACGGTGAAATTATTGAGTAGCCACGATAAATTTTGATCCCGCGATTTCCCGATTCTTACTTTTTTTTTTTCACTGAAACACCCTATATCGAGTCCGCCACAATATCGAATTCTAATTGTGTGAATTTCTGAAAACTCTTTTCTATTTCTCGAAATTCGAAAACCGTTTCATTTCTTGGTGTCAAACTAGGATCCATAGTTCATAGTATAAAAATAGAGAATCTATTTTCTTTTTCCCAGAAAAACAGATTTGGAGATTGTGTAATGCTTACTCTCAAACTCTTTGTTTACACCGTAGTGATATTCTTTGTTTCTCTCTTCATCTTCGGATTCCTATCTAATGATCCAGGACGTAATCCTAGACGTGAAGAATAAAAAATAAGAAGGTTTTCCTTGCTTTATTCGCTTCTTAGAAATGCTCTTAGGATTTTTTTCTATTCCACATCTTTAACTATAACTATTAAAAAAAAAAACAAAAAGGTTCACTAAATTCAAATTTGAAAGATACCAAGCCATTGCCGGAAACGGAAAGAGAGGGATTCGAACCCTCGGTACGAATAACTCGTACAACGGATTAGCAATCCGACGCTTTAATCCACTCAGCCATCTCTCCTAATTGAACAAAAGACAATTACTATGTTACATTACACAAAAAAAAATAATGTTTAAAAAAAGCCCTTCTTTACTTTATTTAACTTTATTTATTATATTTATAAAAATTTCTTATATAAATTATTAGATAGCTTATAGAGATTCGTTTTTGATTCGATTTTGTATTATATA